TGGAATTTGGACATGACATGGGAGAAGCCCCTCTTTCTATTTAGAATTGAAGAAAAGGTTCCATCATATATTGATATTCCCGATTCCCATAAACGAGAATTTTTTTTTCAATGCTCCCTCGTATTTAGTTAATGATTCTAGTGATTTACTTATTCTGATCGGAAATGAAATAGGAAAACGATTATTCATCAAATGACTATTCATCTATTGTATTTTCAAATCAAATAGGGGGAAAGCTCTATGGAAAAGCGGTGGTTAAATTTCATATTGTTTAATAATAATGAGTTAGAACGCGGGCGTGGGCTAAGTAAAGCAATGGACAGTCTTGGCCGTCCTATTGGAAATACCAGTGGAAGTGAAGACCCCATTCTAAATGATACGGATAAAAACATTCATAGTTGGAGCAATAGTGACAGTTATAGTTGCAGTAATGTTGATTATTTTTTAGGTATCGGGGACATTTGGAATTTCATCTCTGATAAAACTTTTTTCGTTAGGGATAATAACGGTAACAACTATTTCGTAGATTTTGATATGGAAAATCAGATTTTTGAGATTGACAATGATAGTTCTTTTCTGAGTAAACTAGAAATTTCTTTTTCTAGTTCTCTGAGGTCTAAGAGTCACAATCGCTACGATGATTGTGACATGTATGATACTCAATATAGTTGGAATAATCACATTAAAAGTTGCATTGAGGGTTATCTTTGTTCTGAAATCCGTAGTGATAGTGACAGTGATACTCAATATAGTTGGAGTAATCACATTAAAAGTTGGATTGATAGTGATCTTTGTTCTGAAATCGGTAGTGACCGTGACAGTGATAGTAGCGAAAGTATAAGCGAAAGTGACATTGATAATGATAGCAATGAAAATATAAAGGGAAGTCTTTCTAATATTAATCGCACTTTTATTCCCGCTGATAACTATACCGATTACAGTGATAAATATAGTGATGAAAGTATAAGTGACAGTTCGAATAGAACTGATTACAGTGGTAAATATAGTGATGAAAGTATAAGTGATAGTGACAGTGATAGTTCAAATAGATTTAAAAAATTCAAACATTTATGGGTTGTATGCGAAAATTGTTATATATCAAATTATAAGAAAATTTTGAAGTCAAAAATGAATATTTGTGAATATTGTGGATTTCATTTGAAAATGAATAGTTCAGATAGAATCGAACTTTCGGTTGATCCGGGCACCTGGAATCCTATGGATGAAGACATGTTCTCTGTCGACCCGATTGATTTTAACTCGGAAGAGTGGGAAGAGGTGGAAGGGGTAGAAGAAGAGGAAGAGGTGCAAGAGTGGGAAGAGGTAGAAGAAGAGGAAGAGGTGCAAGAGGCGGAAGAGGGGGAAGAGTGGGAAGAGGTAGAAGAAGGAGAAGAGGCGGAAGAGGAAACTTATCTAGAGAAGATCAAGGTCTCTGTCGACCCGATTGAATTTAACTCGGAAGGGGGGGAAGAGGTGGAAGAGGGGAAAGAAGTGAAAGAGGCGGAAGAGGTAGAAGAGGTAGAAGAGGAAACTTATCTAGAGAAGATCAATTCGAATCAAAGAAAAACAGGTTTAAATGAGGCGGTTCAAACAGGCATAGGTCAATTAAACGGTATTCCCATAGCAATGGGGTTTATGGATTTTGAGTTCATAGGAGGTAGTATGGGATCCGTAGTAGGCGAAAAAATCACCCGTTTGATCGAGTATGCTACTAATAGATCTTTACCTCTTATTATAGTGTGTGCTTCTGGAGGAGCACGTATGCAAGAAGGAACTTTGAGCTTGATGCAAATGGCTAAAATATCTTCTGCTTTATATGATTATCAATTAAAGCAAAAGTTATTCTATATATCAATCCTTACATCGCCTACAACCGGCGGAGTGACAGCCAGTTTTGGTATGTTGGGAGATATCATTATTGCTGAACCCACTGCCTACATCGCTTTTGCGGGTAAAATAATAATTGAAGAATTATTGAAGGTGACAGTACCCGAAGGTGTACAAGAGGCTGAGTATTCATTCCAAAAGGGCTTATTGGATTCAATTGTACCACGTAATCCTTTAAAAGGTGTTCTGAGTGAGTTATTTCAGCTACACGGTTTCTTTCCGTCGAATCAAAATTCAATTTCAATTCAATTAAAGTAGAGCACTAATAAAAAAGCGAATTATCATACATCTATTTCGTGTAGAAAAATGAATAGGTACACTTATTTCATTTAGTTCTATATTCCTTGCACTTATTCTATACTTATAATAGATATACTGATCATAAGATCTATTTATAACAGGTACAAATATTAAATCGAGGTACCCATTCTATGACAGATCTCAATTTCCCCTCTATTTTTGTGCCTTTAGTGGGCCTAGTATTTCCGGCACTTGCAATGGCTTCTTTATTTCTTCATGTCCAAAAAAACAAGATTCTTTAGATCCGATGGGATCAAATCTCATCAATTTACTTTAACACTTGGACTTGGATCATAATAAAGATATCTATTAGTAGAATAGGTTACGGTACGACATGTGGATCCCTCCGAGCACAAAAAAAGCGGTTATTTTTATGCATGCAGATCCGTGATATATGGATAAATGCCTGTATATTATATGCGGGTATAGCTGAACCGCTTTTTTTACTAGATCCGCGAATATCTGAAATTGAAAGTCAACGTATCTATATGTATGTAGATATACATAGTCGGATCATCTAAGGGGGTGTGATTTTTTTATATCTAACCAATTCGATGAATTACTCCTGATGGTTTACATCATCATGGTGCTAGTTGATGAGAGTGACTTCGGTATCAAAACAAATAAAGTAAAGTCGAATGAATTTGACTCATTCTCTTCTCTGAATTCCAATAGAATGGAACCGGATCTAATATGAACTGGCAATCAGAACGTATATGGATAGAACTTATAACAGAGTCTCGAAAAACAAGTAATTTCTGCTGGGCCTGTATCCTTTTTTTAGGTTCATTGGGATTCTTATTGGTTGGAACTTCTAGTTATCTTGGTAGGAATCTGATATCCTTATTCCCCTCTCAACAAATTCTTTTTTTCCCCCAAGGGATTGTGATGTCTTTCTATGGGATCGCGGGTCTGTTTATTAGTTCCTATTTGTGGTGCACAATTTCGTGGAATGTAGGTAGTGGTTATGATCTTTTCGATAGAAAAGAAGGAATTGTGTGTATTTTTCGTTGGGGATTTCCTGGAATAAATCGTCGCATCTTCCTTCGATTCCTTATGAGAGATATCCAGTCGATCAGAATGGAAGTGAAAGAGGGTCTTTATCCTCGTCGTGTCCTTTATATGGAAATCAGAGGCCAGGGGGCCATTCCCTTGACTCGTACTGATGAGAATTTGACCCCACGAGAAATCGAACAAAAAGCTGCTGAATTGGCCTATTTCTTGCGCGTACCAATTGAAGTATTTTGAAATGAACTAAAGAATGAATGCTTTCTCATTCTCAACATGATGGAAGGAACTTGGAAATCTTTTTTTAATATAACTGAATAGAATAAGATTCATTACTTCAAGTGGTTCTTTCGGGCATTCATCCAAAGCAACAAACGAAGATGCAATTGGTTCGAATTTGACCTATTGAGCTATCTGGGAACAATATTTTATTATTTCTTCATTCGAAAGGGACCCTTGTTCTATTTCTATATTTTTTCTAGATCCAAGGCTAAATAATTAAGAAAAAAAAGAAGAAGATGGGTAGAAAAACTTATTAGATACCATTGACTCCAGTATCTAATAAGTTCTACCTACTATTGGATTTGAACCAATGACTTCCGCCGTATGAAAGCAACACTCTAACCACTGGGTTAAGTAGGTTATTTATCATCAAATAGAAAAAGCAGGACACATGGGGGATTCTAATTATAGATCGAATATGACTTCTAAGCAATACCAATCCTTGGCAGGAAACGGATCAGAGAGCTATCATGTGGGATTATGAAATATCCATCTTGACAATAAATTATCTAGATGTTAAGATATCTATGAAAAGGGAAAAGGGCTATAGCTCAGTTGGGTAGAGCACCTCGTTTACACGTGCGCCAATGCTTTTTCAGGGGGGTCCATCGTGCAATCAACAGAATTGATCTTATTGGGAAATCGATGTCTTACTCCATAAATTCGGGGGAACAATAGCCTGACAAAAATTTTGTTCAGTCCGATTCGGGTACCAATTCAGGTGCCAAATAGAACCCGCCAGTGATTTGATAATTGATAAGGTGAATACCTAGTCCATTCAATGCTAGGCACAATGAATATGAGTATAAGGACCTCAAAAGGACCTCTTTTCGCCCTATGAACTTTAAGGTGTATGAAGTATCATATTTGACTCTTGGAGCGTAGCGATAGAGACTCGTCAGGTTGATCTAGGCCGGAGGCAGACCTACGTCAAAGTCACTCCTCTTTGAAACACTTTGGTATTGCTCCTGAATCAGGATAAAATAATGAATCAGAGCACATGGAGCCATCTCATTATCTTCCTGTCAAGAAAAAATATGGTGGATTAGCTGCTATTTCTATCAGTTAATGAAAGAGCCCAATGCAAAAAAAAATGCATGTTGAGTCTTTAAAACAGTTCGAATCATTTCGACAATCAATAAAATAATAAGTTTGATCTGTTTTACCGAGAAGGTCTACGGTTCGAGTCCGTATAGCCCTATATGTTTTTGTATAGTTTTCATTTCCTAATTAAGGCTTGTGGTTGGACGGTTGATTGGTCCATAGAAATTGAAACATTCCCACATACTCACGGAGATCGACGCCTCAGGGCATAAAATCCAGCCAAATAAGAACATTAATTTATTCCAATGAATGGGGATCGGTATTTTCAAATTTCGGATAAACAAAACCATTCTTCTTCATTAATCTTTGTGTGTGAGTGAATGACTGACTTTTTCCTCTTTTCTTGTCCATGATCAAAGATTTAGTGATACGCCTTTGCTTTGGTATACCTAAGTCAATTTATGAAGACAAAATCATAA